ATCCATAATATTTATAATAATGTAAATAGATACACTTTGGGCCATGAAATACCCCACTCGAGATTTTCCTGTTTACGGGGGGTTTACAGGAGTATTAACGATCTTACGAGTTTAGGGGGGTAGGGGGGTTTAACGCGCGGAAACCGGGGGGCATCTTAGATATTTTAGGAGTAATTTTATGATTATGCTCTTGATATCAGTTATGCAATTCTTCTGTCAATGTCTTCAAATCCTGGATTTTGCGTCCCCGGGCAAGGAAATGTTCAACCTTATTATTTTATTACCGTGTGCACTCTGAAATGTCAAGTGAAAGGAAATAAAAAAAGAGAACCCCTTGCCCGATGGAAAGAACGCTCGGCATGTTGGGTAACGAGTCGTATGGTTTCCACCATTAACTTATGCAAGCGTCGATGAAAGAATGGGGAATAAATCAATATATGGCCCTGAAGTAGGAACCAAATGCCAGGAATAATTCACTGTGTGAAACCCCCACAATTGTTGTCCCTCACCTTCAATAACCGTATGCATTAAGAAATGGACTGGATGGTAGGCTCTTACTACATTAAAATGTTTAATAAAATCGAATGGTGAGTACTTGGTATATCTTAACTAATTAGTTTGATGTGTTAGATCTTAAATCTCGTTTAATCTTCCATTCAATTATTGTAAATATTAATATTTATGGTTTATGTAAACCTTAGTATAATGGTGATATATGAATGGTTTAATCCTATTAATGTTGATAATACATATATGTCCTTGAATACTATATATTAATGGTTAATATAAGTTTATGGTGTAAATACATATATGTACGTTATGTACATACGTACGTTTTTCAAAGAGTAGTTAAATTTAGAATTCTAGCTTTGGGAGCTAGGGGTAGGAGTTAGAATCTCCTCTCTTTGAGCAAAAGGGAGGATTTTAGCCTCCGACATCCGGCTTACAAGACCGGCGCTCTGACGCTGAGCTACTTATGCAGGATCACCCAAGGATTTTGTTTTCTACTCATCCTGCGGCTGGGAAAAAGATAAGAAATAGAGAGAAATAAAGGACGGATGCTACTTGGCCAATGATAATGAAGGGTTGTTCTGCTGGTATTCCTCCGATTCATGTAAGAATCATTACGTCTGCAACAAGGGTTCAGAATAAGAATTGTGAGACTGGTCGGAATGTTAGTCCTCGTTGTTTTGATGTGTGTAGGAATGGTACTACTATAAGGATAAGGATAGAGGCTAGTAGGGCTAGTACCCCTCCTAGTTTGTTTGGAATGGACCGAAGGATGGCGTAAGCGAATAGGAAATATCATTCGGGTTTGATGTGGGGTGGAGTAACTATTGGGTTGGCTGGGGTAAAGTTGTCAGGGTCTCCTAAAAGGTTAGGTGAAAATAGGGCTAGTGAGGTAAGTCCTATGAGTAGGACTGCGAAGCCTAAGAGGTCTTTGTATGTGAAATATGGGTGGAACGAGATTTTATCTGCGTTTGAGTTTAATCCAATTGGGTTGTTTGAGCCAGTTTCGTGGAGGAATAAGAGATGGAGAATTGTGGCGGCTAAAATTACGAATGGGAAGAGGAAGTGGAAGGCGAAGAATCGGGTGAGGGTGGCGTTATCTACTGAGAAGCCTCCTCAAATTCATTCGACTAGTATGGTTCCTACATAAGGTACTGCGGATAAAAGGTTGGTAATGACTGTGGCACCTCAGAATGACATTTGTCCTCAGGGGAGGACGTAGCCGACGAAGGCAGTCATCATGACTAGTAGGAAAAGAACTACTCCGATGTTTCATGTTTCTATATAAAGGAAGGAGCCGTAGTAAAGGCCTCGTCCGATGTGAAGATAGAGGCAAATGAAAAAGAAGGATGCGCCGTTTGCATGTAGGTTTCGGATGAGTCATCCGAAGTTTACGTCCCGGCAGATGTGGGCAACGGAGTTGAAGGCTGATTCGACATCAGGTGTATAATGTATTGCAAGAAATAGTCCTGTGAGGATTTGGGAAATTAGGCAGAGTCCAAGGAGTGAGCCGAAGTTTCATCATGCAGAAATGTTAGAGGGGGTGGGGAGGTCAACTAGTGCGTCGTTAACGATTTTTAGTAGTGGGTGGGTTTTTCGAAGGCTTGCCATTAGGGTTCTTGTAGTTGAATAACAACGGTGGTTTTTCAAGCCGTTAGTCCTGGTTAAAATCCTGGCAGGAATTATGACTTATGTATTGTGTCTGTTATTATTTGGTCTGGTATTAGGACTGGTAGCGGTTGCTTCCAATCCTTCTCCTTATTTTGCTGCCCTAGGTTTGGTGGTAGTGTCGGGCATAGGATGTGGTGTTTTAGTGGGCCATGGTGGTTCTTTTTTATCATTAGTACTATTTTTAATTTATTTGGGGGGAATATTAGTTGTGTTTGCCTATTCAGCAGCTTTGGCTGCTGAGCCTTATCCTGAAAGTTGAGGAAGCCCGGCGGTTGTATTATACATAGTGGTTTATTTGGTGGGGGCTGTTTTAGGTTGTGCGCTTTTTTGAGGGGGTTGATACGAGGCTTCTTGGGTGCCTGCTGATGATATGGGAGAGTTTTCTACTTTCCGGGGGGATATAGGAGGGGTTGCACTAATATACTCGTCGGGAGGGGGAATGTTAATTATTAGTGTATGGGTGTTATTATTAACCTTATTTGTGGTGTTAGAGCTAACACGGGGGTTGAGTCGAGGAACGGTTCGTGCGGTTTAGTGGGAAACTAGTAGTACTGCGAGGGTTATAGTCAGGAGGAATAGGGCAAGGTAGGTTTTAATTATTCCTTGTTGAGCGTTACTTGTTGTGGTGATTAGAGGGGTGTTGGATGATACTAGTGCTTTTGGTCCGATTTTTTCTAACCAGGACTGGTCAATTATTTGGCCTGCAATAGCTTGACCTAGTACAAGGTTGAGTTTAGGTGTAAAGCGGTGAATGATGGGTGGGAAGAATCCCAGCATATTGGAGAAGTGATGAGGGGTTAGCATAGGGGTGGGTTTAAATTGTTTGCTTGTTAGTGATGCTAGTTCTAGAGCAGTAATTAGGCCGAGAATTGTAACGATAAGGGCTGCAAGTTTTAGTACGGGAGGTATTGATATTACTGGGGTTTTTAAGGGAATAATGTTAGAGGTAATGAGAAGGCCGGCGATAATGCTGCCTCATGCTAGTCGTTTGATAGGATTAATTACTATGGGGTTATTTTCATTAATAGGGGAGAGAGTATTAAATCGTGGGTGTCCTATGGATACGAAGAATACAACTCGTAGGCTATAGATGGCTGTGAAGGAGGTTGCAAGGAGGGTTAGTGTTAGGGCTCAGGCGTTAAGGTGTGATGTGTTTAGTGCTTCGATGATCGCGTCTTTCGAGAAGAATCCGGCTAGGAAAGGTATTCCGGTGAGGGCTAGACTTCCAATGGTTAAGCATGAAGAGGTAAAGGGGGTAAGGTGGTGCATTCCTCCTATTTTGCGAATATCTTGTTCATCGTTTAGGCTGTGGATGATTGAGCCAGAGCATAGGAAAAGCATTGCTTTGAAGAAGGCATGGGTGCAGATATGTAGGAAGGCTAGGTGGGGTTGATTTAAACCAATCGTTACTATTATTAACCCCAGCTGACTGGATGTTGAGAATGCAACGATTTTTTTGATGTCGTTTTGGGTAAGAGCACAGGTAGCGGTGAATAGGGTGGTAAGGGCGCCAAGGCATAGGCAGAGAGTAAGGGCTGTTTGGTTGTTTTCTAGGAGGGGGCTAAGACGTACTAGGAGAAAAATACCTGCAACAACCATAGTGCTTGAATGCAGTAGGGCGGATACCGGTGTGGGACCTTCCATGGCAGAGGGTAGTCAGGGGTGAAGGCCAAATTGGGCTGATTTACCGGTGGCGGCAACGATGAGTCCAAGGAGCGGCAGGGTTAGGTCTATATTTTTAGAACTTGCGAATATTTGTTGTATTTCTCATGAATTTAGGTTGGTTGCTATTCATGCTATGGCAAGAATAAGTCCAATATCTCCGACTCGGTTATAGACGACTGCTTGAAGAGCAGCTGTGTTTGCATCTGCTCGTCCGTATCATCAGCCAATGAGGAGGAAAGATATAATTCCTACTCCTTCTCAGCCAATAAAGAGTTGAAATATATTGTTTGCTGTTACTAGAATAATTATTGCGATAAGAAAAATTAGTAGGTACTTAAAGAATCGGTTTATGAATGGGTCTGCATGCATGTATCATGATGCGAATTCGAGAATTGATCATGTCACGTAAAGTGCGACAGGGGTGAAGATAATTGAATAATAGTCGAATTTTAGGCTAATGTTAACGTCAAAAGTAAGCGTATTTATCCAGTTTCAGTTGGTTACGATTGTTTCTGCACCTTCATTTATAAAGAGAAATAGGGGGAGTAGGCTAACAAAAAATGCCAGTTTTACCGCGGTTTTTACTTGGGTAAGGGCTCAATCAGGGGAATGAGGTCGGGGGGAGAGGGTTGTTAGTACAGGATAAATTAGTAGTGAGAAAATAATGATTAAGCTTGTTGTTATTATTATGGAAGAGGGGTGCATAGCTGCTACTTGGATTTGCACCAAGAGTTTTTGGTTCCTAAGACCAACGGATGAGCTGTTATCCTTTAGGAGCTGTGCGAGTGAGCCCTGGGGTTCAACCAAGGGTGCGAAAATTAGCAGTTTCCGTTACTAGCGAGTCTCTCTCGGTAAATAAGGGGACTTTAACCCCTGTCTTTGGAGCCACAATCAAATGTTTTCATTAAACTATATCTACAGGCGGTTCAACCTCAAATCAGTTCGGGTTTGAGGATAAGAAGGGCCAAGGGGAGGAGGTGAAGGGCCATAAGTAGATGTTCTCGAGAGTGTGATGGGTCTAGGGCAATGATGTGTGTGGGGAGTGGGCCTCGTTGTGTTATTAGGAATATATATAATGAGTATCCTGCAGTGATTAAGGTACCAGCTCCTGTTAATACAAGGGTTCAGGGAGATCAGTTAAACAGGGAGGTAATGATTATAAGTTCTCCTATAAGATTAGGTAGGGGAGGTAGAGCTAGGTTGGCAAGGCTGGCAATGAATCATCATGTTGTTATTAGGGGTAGTACTATTTGTAGGCCTCGTGCTAATACTATTGTCCGGCTGTGTGTTCGTTCGTAATTAGTGTTTGCTAAACAAAACAGGGCGGAGGAAGTGAGTCCGTGGGCAATTATAAGAATTAGGGCCCCTGTAAAGCCTCATGGTGTTTGGATTAGGATTCCGGCTGCAACTAGTCCTATGTGGCTTACTGATGAGTAAGCGATTAGGGACTTAAGATCTGTTTGGCGGAGGCAAATAGAACCTGTTATGATTACACCTCATAGGGCGAAGATAATAAAGGGGTAGCTAAGCTCTTTGGTGAGTGGCTCTAGCATAATTATTATTCGCATTATGCCATAGCCTCCTAGTTTTAGGAGTACTGCGGCAAGTACTATTGATCCGGCGATTGGGGCTTCTACATGTGCTTTAGGAAGTCAGAGATGGACACCGTACAGAGGTATTTTAACCAGAAATGCTAGTAGGCAGCCTGCTCATCAGAATTTATCTGCGAAGGACACTAATTGTAAGGGGGAGGAGTATTGTAGGGTTAAAAGGGATAATGTTCCTGTGTTATTTTGTAGTAAAAGGAGGGCAACGAGAAGTGGTAGGGAACCTGCTAATGTATAAAATAAAAAGTATGTTCCTGCATTCAGCCGTTCTGTCTGATTACCTCAGCGTGTAATGAGAACTAGTGTAGGGATAAGGGTAGCTTCAAATATAACATAAAATATAATAATTTCTGTGGCACTAAAGGCTAGGATTAGGAAGATTTGTAGAGATGTTAAAAGGGTGATGTATATCCGTTGTCGGTTAATAGGTTCAAGGGCTGTGTGATTCTGGCTGGCTAAAATTATTAATGGTAATAGTCAGCAGGTAAGGACAAGGAGGGGGGTTGATAAGGGGTCTGTGGCCATGTACAGGTTTAACGAGGTTCAGCCTGTTTCTGACAGGTTTTCTAATCAAGTGAGGCTAGCTAGTGCAATAATAAGGCTGTGGGCCAGGGCTGTTGGTCATAATCATTTTGGGGAGACTAATCAGGTTGTGGGGACAAGCATTAGTGTGGGGATAAGGATTTTTAGCATTGTAGAAGGTTAAGGCTTTGCAGGCGGTCACTTCCGTGGGTGCGCGAAGTGGCAACTAGTAAAGCGAGGCCCGTGCCTGCTTCACAGGCTGAGAAAGCCAGCAGTAACATAGGCGAGGCTGAGAAATTAGTTGAGTCTAGCTGTAGGGTCCAGACTGATAGGGCGATGAAAAGGGAGAGTATCATAGCTTCTAAACATAAAAGTGCTGAAAGGAGGTGGGTCCGGTGAAATGCTAGGCCTGTCAGCCCTAGAATAAAGGTTGATGAGAAGGCAAAGTGAACAGGAGTCATAAGGTAATTATGGGGTTGCACCACAAGCTCTTGAGCCGAAATCAAGTGTTTTATTTAGACTAATTACCCATTCAGCTCATTCTAGTCCTCCTTGTAATCATTCATAGATTAGGCCTAGTGTTAGGAGAATTAAAATGGTAGCGGTCCATACAAATGTAGTTAGAGGGGAGGGTAGCTGGATTCCTCAAGGGAGGGGCAGTAGGAGGGCGATTTCTAAATCAAATAGAAGGAAGAGGATGGCGACAAGGAAGAAACGGATGGAGAATGGTAGGCGGGCCGAACCTATGGGGTCAAAACCACATTCGTAAGGGGAAAGCTTTTCATGGTCTGGTGTTATCTGTGGTAGTCAGAAGGCTACGATAGCTAGGACGACGGAGAGTACGGTGGCAATGATAATAATTGTTGTGACTAGACTCATTATCTTTCCTTGGACTTTAACCAAGACCGGGTGATTGGAAGTCACTTATACTGAGTTGATACTAGAAAGATTAAGATCCTCATCAGTAGATGGAAACGTACAGGAATAATCAGACAACGTCTACGAAATGTCAGTATCAGGCGGCTGCCTCGAATCCAAAGTGGTGATCAGATGTGAAGTGGTAGCGGATTTGGCGGAGTAGGCAGACTGCTAAGAATGTGGAGCCAATAATAACATGGAGCCCATGGAAGCCGGTAGCCACGAAGAATGTGGAACCATATACCCCGTCTGCAATTGTAAAAGGGGCTTCATAGTATTCCATGGCTTGAAGGAATGTAAAATAAAAGCCTAGAAGAATTGTTAGTGTTAGAGATTGAACTGTTTCTTTTCGATTACCTTCCATAATACTGTGGTGAGCTCAAGTAACTGTAACTCCGGAGGCAAGAAGGACAGCGGTGTTTAAGAGGGGGACTTCAAATGGGTCTAGGGTTGTGATACCTGTGGGTGGTCAGCAGCCTCCTAGTTCTGGGGTAGGGGCAAGGCTAGAATGGTAGAAGGCTCAGAAAAATCCTAGGAAAAAGAAAACTTCAGAGGTAATGAATAAAATCATGCCATACCGGAGACCTTTTTGTACGGGTGGTGTGTGGTGGCCTTGATAAGTTCCTTCTCGGATAATATCCCGTCATCATTGATATATTGTTAGGAGAAGGAGAATTATTCCGACAGTTATTAGTGTTGTGGAGTTAAAGTGAAATCAGATAGCAAGGCCTGATGTTATTAGTAGGGCAGCAACTGCGCCTGTTAAAGGTCAAGGGCTAGGGTCAACTATGTGGTATGCGTGTGCTTGGTGGGCCATTAGACGTTTTCTTGGAGGTACAGTGATAGGAGTAGAACAAATACGTAAGCTTGAATTATTGCTACAGCAACTTCTAAAAGTGTAAGTAAGAAGAGAAGGGTTGCTGTAAGAATAGCTACTGTTGGTATTAAGGGTAGAAGTACAGCTGCGGCTGTTGCGATTAGTTGAATTAAGAGGTGGCCGGCTGTGAGGTTGGCTGTTAATCGTACCCCAAGTGCTAGCGGGCGAATAAATAGGCTAATTGTTTCGATAATAATTAAGATTGGAATAAGTAGGGTTGGGGTACCTTCTGGAAGAAGATGTCCTAGGGCTTCAGTGGGCTGGTTTCGTATACCAATAATTACTGTTGCTAATCAAAGGGGAAATGCAAGGCCTATATTCAGGGACAGTTGTGTAGTAGGAGTAAATGTATATGGAAGAAGGCCTAATATATTAAGGGAAATTAAGAATAGTATTAGGGAGGCTAGTATAGCGGCTCATTTATGGCCGGGTAGGTTAACAGGTAGGAAGAGTTCTCGGGTAAGACGACCAATAAATCAGTTTTGAAGAGTAAGTAATCGGTTATTTAGTCATCGGGTTGTGGGAGAGGGGAAGAGAAGTCAAGGTAGGGTGAGAGCTAGGGTAATCAAAGGAATACCCAGGAAAACGGGGCTTATAAATTGATCAAAAAAGTTTAGTGCCATGGTCAGTCTCAGGATTGTCGTTTAGGTGTGTTAATAGTTTGGGATGATAAATCATTAGGAAATTGGTGGGCTAGTAATTTTGGTACTACGATGGTTAGTAGGACAGCTCAAGTGCAAGAGAAGACAAAGAGTCACGGGTTGGGGTCGAGCTGTGGCATGATCGCTAGGGGTGGTTGGGAGTCACCAATCTTTAGCTTAAAAGGCTAATGCTGTGCCCTGTTTAGCTTCTTAGCGAGGCGTCTTCAAGTATTAGAGATGATCAGTTTTCAAAGTGTTCTAGTGGAACTGCTTCAACAACGATAGGTATAAATGTGTGGTTAGCTCCGCAGATTTCAGAGCATTGGCCATAAAAGACTCCTGGTCGGGATGAAATAAAGGCTACTTGATTTAATCGTCCAGGGACTGCATCTATTTTTACGCCAAGAGAAGGGACTGCTCATGAGTGAAGAACATCTTCGGCGGAAATAAGGACTCGAATGGGGGATTCAACTGGTACAACTATTCGGTGATCTGCCTCTAGTAGTCGGAACTGACCGTTGGTTATGTCTTGTGTTGGAAGTATGTAAGAGTCAAAACCTAGGTCTTCGTAGTCTGTATATTCGTAGCTTCAATATCATTGGTGTCCCATGGCTTTAATTGTGAGGTGGGGGTCGTTAATTTCGTCTATAAGGTAAAGGATTCGAAGGGAGGGGAGGGCAATGAGAATAAGGATAATTGCTGGGAGAACTGTTCAGATAATTTCAATTTCTTGGGAATCTAAAATATATTTGTTAGTAAGTTTAGTTGAAACCATGGCGACAATAATGTAAAGTACTAGTGTGCTGATTAGGAAAACGATTATTAGGGCGTGATCGTGAAAGTGAAGAAGTTCTTCTATGACAGGTGAAGCTGCATCTTGAAAACCTAGCTGTGAGGGTTGTGCCATTATTTATACAAGACACGCGGGAATTAAACCCACAATTCTGCCTCGACAAGGCAGTGTAATGTTTATTTTACTAGTGTCTTATGAAGAAAGTGACAGAGCGGTAATGTGGTTGGCTTGAAACCAATTTACGGGGGTTCAATTCCTCCCTTTCTCGTTAGTCTGATTTGACTAAAACGAATGCAGGCTCTTCGAATGTGTGATAAGGGGGAGGGCAGCCATGTAGTCATTCTACGTTAGTTGTGGTTAGTTCTACTGATAGTACTTCACGTTTAGCGGCGAATGCTTCTCAGATAATGAATAGGAACATAATTACTGCTACAAGAGAAATCAGTGAACCAATTGATGAAACTGTATTTCAAAGGGTATAGGCGTCTGGGTAGTCGGAGTATCGTCGGGGCATTCCAGCTAGTCCGAGGAAATGTTGTGGGAAGAATGTAAGGTTAACACCAACAAATATTACACCGAAGTGGATTTTAGTTCATGTGCTATGAAGGGTATACCCTGAAAATAGAGGGAATCAGTGTACAAAGCCGGCTACGATGGCAAATACAGCTCCCATGGATAGGACATAATGGAAGTGGGCTACTACGTAGTATGTGTCATGTAAAACAATATCTAGGGATGAATTGGCTAGGACGATTCCTGTTAATCCTCCGACTGTAAATAGGAAAATAAACCCGATGGCTCATAAAAGAGGGGTTTCTCATTTAAGGGATCCGCCATGAAGAGTTGCAAGTCAGCTGAAGACTTTTACACCAGTAGGAATTGCGATAATTATTGTGGCGGATGTAAAGTAGGCTCGTGTGTCAACGTCTATACCGACTGTAAACATGTGATGGGCTCATACGATAAATCCTAGTAGTCCGATTGCCATCATAGCTCATACCATACCCATATAGCCGAAAGGTTCTTTTTTACCAGCGTAGTACGCAACAATGTGGGAAATTATTCCAAAGCCGGGAAGAATAAGAATATATACTTCTGGGTGTCCAAAGAATCAGAATAAGTGTTGGTAAAGGATTGGGTCACCTCCTCCTGCGGGATCGAAGAAGGTTGTGTTTAGGTTTCGGTCTGTGAGTAGCATTGTGATGCCAGCAGCTAGGACAGGGAGTGATAGTAGAAGGAGAACGGCCGTAATTAAGACAGCTCAGACGAATAGAGGTGTTTGGTATTGGGAAATAGCTGCGGGTTTCATATTAATAATTGTTGTGATGAAGTTAATAGCTCCAAGAATTGAAGAAACACCTGCTAAATGTAGAGAGAAAATGGTCAGATCGACTGATGCTCCGGCGTGTGCTAGGTTGCCAGCCAGGGGTGGATAAACTGTTCATCCGGTCCCGGCACCGGCTTCAACCCCAGAAGAGGCTAAAAGTAGCAGGAAAGAAGGTGGTAGAAGTCAGAAGCTTATGTTGTTTATTCGAGGAAATGCTATGTCTGGGGCCCCAATTATTAATGGAATGAGCCAGTTCCCAAATCCTCCAATTATGATTGGTATTACTATAAAGAAAATTATTACGAAGGCGTGTGCTGTAACGATTACATTATACATTTGGTCGTCCCCAAGAAGGGCGCCTGGTTGGTTTAGTTCAGCTCGGATAAGTAGGCTTAAGGCTGTGCCTACCATTCCAGCTCATGCACCAAATACTAGATATAGGGTGCCGATGTCTTTATGGTTGGTCGAGAAAAATCAACGTGTGATTGCCACAGGTAAGATGGCTGAGTAAGCGGTGGATTGTAGCCCCATATACAGAGGTTTGAGCCCTCTTCTTACCAAGCTCCGAGGTGTTTGACATATAAGATTGCAAATCTTGAGTAGCAGATTAGTCGTCTGCCGGGGCTTTCCCCGCCTCTCTTTTTTAAAAGGCGGGGAAAGGTAGATGGATGCTCGCTGGTTTGGGCGCTTAGCTGTTAACTAAGAGTTTGTAGGATCGAGGCCTGCCTATCTAGTAAGGTTCTAGCTTAATTAAAGTATCTGTTTTGCATGCAGAAGATGTGGGGTAGTGTCCCGCGAGTCTTATCAGGGACTGGGAGATTTTCACTCCCGCTTAGGACTTTGAAGGTCCTTGGACTTGTGCTATCCTAAGTCCCTTAAAGAGTTAGTATTGCTGTCATAGCGGGGGTAAGTGGTAGAAGGGATAGGGTGGCTACGAGGGATGTGGCTAGAGGAAGGGTGGGTTGAAGGGTTGGAAGGCGTCAGGGAGTGGTGCCAGTTAAATTATTAGGGGATATTGTTAGGGTTATAGCATAGGATAGTCGTAAGTAAAAATATAGGCTAAGAAGGGCGGAGAGGGCGGCTAAGGTTGCTATCGGGGCAAGGTCTTGTTTAGATAGTTCTTGTAAAATGAGTCATTTTGGCATAAAACCCGTAAGTGGGGGGAGGCCACCTAAAGAGAGAAGGACAAGGGGGGTAAGGGCTGTTAGTGCGGGAGCTTTGGTTCAGGAGGTGGCTAGTGAATTAATGTTCGTTGCTTTGTTCAGTTTAAATACAAGGAAGGTTGAGAATGTCATGACGAAGTAGGTCAGAAGGGTTAGGAAAGTAAGTGATGGTGAATATTGTATTACTAGTACTATTCACCCGAGATGGGCAATGGATGAGTAGGCTAGGATTTTTCGCAGTTGGGTTTGGTTTAGCCCCCCTCACCCGCCTACAAGTGTGGATGTAAGGCCTAAGACAATCAACATGGTTGGATTTGTGGGGTGAATTTGTAGTAAGAGGGCAAAAGGGGCAAGTTTTTGCCAGGTCGTGAGGAAGAGCCCGGTAATGTAATCCAAGCCTTGAAGAACTTCGGGCAGTCAGGCGTGGAGTGGGGCTAGGCCAATTTTTAATGCTAATGCTAGAGTAATCATTGTAGTAGGAAGGGGATGGGTTATTTGTTCGATGTTTCATTGTCCTGTAAGTCAGGCGTTAGTGGTGCTGGCGAATAGCAGCATGGCAGCTGCAGTGGCTTGAGTGAGGAAATATTTGGTGGTTGCTTCAACTGCTCGGGGGTGATGATTTTGTGCTATTAGTGGGATAATGGCAAGGGTATTTATTTCAAGTCCTATTCATGCGAGGAGTCAGTGTGAGCTTGCAAATGTAATTGTTGTTCCGAGGCCTAAACCAAATAGGAGGGTGACTAAGATGTACGGGCTCATTAGTAAAAGAAGGATTTTAACCATCATATTTGGGGTATGGGCCCAAAAGCTTAATTAGCTGATTTTACTAGGAAGTAGTGTAGTGGAAGCACAAAGAGTTTTGATCTCTTTAGGTAGGATTCGAATCCCTTCTTTCTAAGGAGTCGGGGGGACTTTAACCCCCATAGTTCACTCTATCAAAGTGGCCCTTGGGTTTCAGGCACGAGTCCGTTATATTATGGCAGGGGAGGAAGACCTGCGAATGTGGTGGGAAGTGCAAGGTGTCAAATTACTAGAGCAAGTGTTAAGGGGAGAAAGTTTTTTCAAATGAGGTGCATAAGTTGATCATATCGGAACCGTGGGTATGAGGCTCGTACTCAAAGGAAAACTGCTGAGAGAAGGGCTGCTTTAAATATTAAGTTAATTGCGGTGAGTTCTGGTAGTGATGGAATGTGGGAGGCGCCTAGGAATAGTGTGGCAGAGAGTGTATTTATTAGTAAAATATTTGAGTACTCTGCTAGGAAGAATAGGGCAAATGGACCTCCTGCATATTCAACGTTAAACCCAGATACTAGTTCTGATTCTCCTTCGGTGAGGTCAAAGGGAGCTCGGTTTGTTTCTGCGAGTGTTGAGATGTATCATATTGCAGCCAATGGTCAAGCAGGAATAATCATTCAAACGGCTTCTTGGGCAGTATTAAAGGTTTGTAGGGTGAAGCTTCCTGAAAAGATAATGATGCATAATAGAATTAGTCCTAGGCTTACTTCATAAGAAATGACTTGAGCTACGGCCCGAAGGGCTCCAATCAGAGCATACTTTGAATTGGATGCTCATCCTGAGCCGAGGATTGGGTATACAGCTAGGCTTGATAGGGCAAGAATAAATAGGATTCCAAGATTTAAATTAGCCATGGGATATGGAAGAGGTATTGGGGCTCAGAGAACTAAAGCTAAAGTGAGTGCTAGTATGGGGGCCAGGATAAATAAAACTGGTGAAGAAGTTGAGGGTCGAATGGGTTCTTTGGTGAATAGTTTTACTGCATCTGCAATTGGCTGGAGGAGCCCGTAGGGTCCAACAATGTTTGGTCCTTTTCGTAGTTGTATGTAGCCTAAAAGTTTTCGTTCAACGAGAGTTAGGAATGCTACGGCGAGAAGAATTGGGACAATAATAGCTAAGGGGTTTAGGATATAAGTTATGATATCATCCATAATAATTTTTAAGGGGTTGGTGTACATCTCAGTTAGGAAGAGGACTTGAACCTCTGTAAAAAGGGCTTAGGTCTTTTGCAATGACCGGGCTCTGCCATCCGAACATGCCATTATCTTAGGCGTGAGGGGTATGCCCTTTTGCCTATTTTAGTTGTTTTCATTAGGAGGGGTGAGGCGTGCTTTAAGTATTGGCCTCTTCTTTTCGGTCCTTTCGTACTAGAAAAGAACATGTCATAGATAGAAACTGACCTGGATTACTCCGGTCTGAACTCAGATCACGTAGGACTTTAATCGTTGAACAAACGAACCCTTAATAGCGGCTGCACCATTAGGATGTCCTGATCCAACATCGAGGTCGTAAACCCCCTTGTCGATATGGGCTCTAAAAGGGGATTGCGCTGTTATCCCTAGGGTAACTCGGTCCGTTGATCGGCGTTGCCGGATCATTATTGGTCAGAAATTCTGCTCATTAGAGGTGCACCTCTTAGTTGTGGGAGGGTCAGTGCTCCCATTCCACATGGGGGTTTTTTATTTCCCCTCGGTCGCCCCAACCAAAGACATAGGAGCATAAATTCATTTGGCTTAAAACCCTTTGTTTTGGGGTGCTTGGCATGATATGCTTTGGTGTCTAAAGCTCCATAGGGTCTTCTCGTCTTATGGATTTATCCCCGCTTCTGCACGGGGAGATCAATTTCATTGACCTGAAAAAGGAGACAGTTAAGCCCTCGTTATGCCATTCATACAGGTCCCCATTTAAGAGACAAGTGATTGCGCTACCTTCGCACGGTTAAAATACCGCGGCCGTTAAACATATAGTCACAGGGCAGGCTGGACCTCTTATTCTTTCATTTTGCAAGAGGCGATGTTTTTGGTAAACAGGCGAGGCTTAGAATATTTGCCGAGTTCCTTCTTTTTCTTTTAGTCTTTCCTTAAGGGCACACCAGTGTGGGGTTAACGGTTATTTTTGAATGGTTTTCTGGTTATTTACTTGTTGTTCATTACCCTCTTTGTTTGGGACCGTTAAATTTCGGTGGGGGTTCGTTCCGATTTACACGTGTGCAAGGAGAGAGGCGGGTGCTCTCTTATTACTCATATTAGCATGTGCACTCTCATGTTTGCATGAGATGGCCTGATAGTGTTAGGGGGCTGGGATAAGATTATCTAAATATATGGATGAGGTTTAATGTTTGAGCTTTAACGCTTTCTGTAAGGGTGGCTGCTTTTAGGCCCACCAGGACATTATTACCTTTAATAATTATGATCTTTACCCTCCTGGGAAAGTTGTGTCTTGTATCAAAGGGGCTGTACCCCCTTTGATTAACTCTCTCGGTTTCTTTAAAGTGTCGGTAGGAATAAAAATCGTAGTGAAGAGAGAAGCCGGGAGGCTGAACTCCTATCCAATTCTCAGGCAACCAGCTATAACTAGGTTCGGTAGGTCTGTCACCTCTACTCAAGGCTCTTCCCACTCTTTTGCCACAGAGACGGGTTTGCCCTATTGATAGGCTGTCCTGGAGTAGCTCACGTAGTTTCGGGGGCCCAAACTAAAGTGCTCTTCGCTTGGGTATTACTAGCTAAATCATGATGCAAAAGGTACGAGGTAGAATCTCTGCTTTTTTAGGCTTCACTGGGTTATTTCATTTCTCTTTCAGCGTTCCCTTGCGGTACTTTCTCTATCGCTCCAAAATTTCCTTTTCTGTCGCCCATACTGAGGGGGTAAAATGGTTTGTTTAGTGGGATATAAGCGTGTGTTTGGGGTTATTTATGTTGAGTTGTTGTTATTATTAGGGTGGGCTAGCTAGTTGGCGTCAGGGTAATCCGGTTTGCACGGATGATTTTTCAGTGTAAGGGAAATGCTATACTATCTTAGCTATACTCTGATTTTTCCAAGTGCACCTTCCGGTACACTTACCATGTTACGACTTGCCTCCCCTTTGCGGTAGTATTGTTTTAGTTAAGTAGGTTTAAAAAGCTTGGGGAGAGTGACGGGCGGTGTGTGCGCACTTTAGAGCCAACTTCAGTGGAACACTCTATTTTCCACTTACTGCTAAATCCTCCTTCGGTATGTACGTTTTCATTACATCGTTCGTATTCGCTATATTAGCGAATGTAGCCCATTTCTTCCCCTCTCATGTACTACACCTCGACCTGACGTTCTGGGCAGTGCCAATTTTGCTTACTATAAGTCCCTCACAGGGTAAGCTGACGACGGCGGTATATAGGCGGGAAAAACAAGGGAGGGTGAGGTTTAACGGGGGTTATCGGTTATAGAACAGGCTCCTCTAGGGGGATCTAAAGTACCGCCAAGTCCTTTGGGTTTTAAGCTAATGCTCGTAGTACCCAGGCGGATAGAGGGTGTAGTATTCTATCAATGTTTACGGCTAAGCATAGTGGGGTATCTAATCCCAGTTTGTGTCATAGCTTTCGTGGGGTCAGAGGTTATTAAAGCCACTTTCGTGATGGGGCTTCGTATCTTCGGATGCGTATAACTGCTCTGAAGGTGTTCGGCTTTAGTTTCAATTTAACCTTAACCACGCTTTACGCCGGTGTCTGTCAACTTGGGCCTCTCGTATAACCGCGGTGGCTGGCACGAGTTTTACCGGCCCTCTTAGCTTTTTACTAAGTCAAGTTTTCACTCATAGCTTAAGGTTTATCACTGCTGAATTCCCTTGAGGGTGTGGCTAAGCAAGGCGTCGTGGGCTTAAATAGGGTGTGCCTGATACCGGCTCCTTGTTTTCGGACGGAAAACTATGGGCATTCTCACGGGATCGCGGATACTTGCATGTGTAAGTTTAGCTAGAGTTGACAGTAAAGTCAGGACCAAACCTTTGTGCCTGCGGGGCTTTTCAGGGCCCATCTTAACATCTTCAGTGTTATGCTTTGGTTTAAGCTACGCTAGC